ATATCATGGGATAAGTAAGCAGTTTTTTTTAGTTGTATCGACCCAGTCGCTCACTAATGGATCTTTACGGTGCTTTCTCTATCAATTTGGGAACTTTATCCATAGAGTAGTAGTATAGGCCATACTTTCTTCCTATTTTGATTCTCGTGAAGTGTCCTTCCTTCCTACAGCTGATAGGGCAAAATCGTTGTTTTGACGATCCCTATGTAGAAAGCCCTTTTTCTAGTATTTACTAGAAAATTTGATCCTTTCTTTTTTTCTTCTTTCTATAGTGGAGATAGTCGCACGTAATGACAGATCACGGCCATATTATTAAAAGCTTGCGGTAAGAAGGGGTTTCGTTCTAGTGCCCGAAAATAATATTCCAAAGCCTTTGTATGCTCTCCATTGCTTGTGTGTATAAGGCCTATATTATAGAGTATATAACTTCGATCATAGGGATCAATTTCTAGTCGCGTAGCTTCATAATAATTCTGCAAAGCTTCCGCATAATTTCCTTCGGATTGAGCCAACATCCGTTACGGTCGTTCATTCTATTCAAAAAATCTCCGTTCCAAAACCGTACATGAGGTTTTCATCTCATACGGCTCCTCCCTTCTGTACATAGTACTAAGCGAAATAATCTATAGAATAAAAATAGAATTAGTCCCATCTTATTATGAACCGAAAGGGGCTGGTATTTTTCCAAGAAATCTCTAGCCAACCTTCCCGCAAGAGGTTTTTCTTAACACCAATGAATTCTATTAATGCTAGAGGAAAACGATAGCTCCAAGAATTTCTTTGTTCTCAACGCCTCCTATTTAGAGGAATTAGCCACTTCAACGATCTTTGATGGTTATAGGGGTATCCAAAGTACAAACCTGATGGTTGTTTGTTATCCCAACCATTCTTCCCAGCCCTGACACCGATCAGGAAAGGGCTAATTTCTAACAAAGTTTTTCTCTTGTTGATTCCTATTTCTAGGTGTAGTGCTTTTCTCCCCTATGCTGCCTATTGGTACTAGTAGAGTAGGATTGGCCTGTAATACAGAACCTATCCTGTAGGTGTAACCTTTCGCTCAATACTCAAATCTACAATTGAAGCATCTGAGGCCGCATCAATCGAGGATACACGACAGAAGGAATTGTTAGTTCACCTCACCTTCCCCAAGCGTGGGTTTCCTTTACTAATTTTGTTCTCTCTATGCGAACCCCCTCTCTTTCTCGTAAGACTGAGGTGTAGGTAGGGCTAAAAAAAAAAAAAAAAAAAGAGTCAAATCGCACCATCTCTATAATAAGTAAATGCCCTTTTTTCCCCTGAGGTTGTCGGAATTATTCGCAATAAAATATTGGCTACAATTGAAGAGGTCTTATCAATGAAATTTCCATTTATACGGGATCTAGGCATAATTCCCAACCCATTCTATATAGAATTGTTTTCATTTCTTCACAAAATAACATAAAAACAAACACATTCGATTCTTATAAATCGATCGATCCATATGCTCTAAATGGATAAGAGAGGTATGGATTTTCCGCTCAGCTCAAATTGTCTCCTTTTCCTTCTGTTTGGACAAGAAGAGATATGAAATATTTGACTAAGATTGGATTTCATTCCACTTTTCTATTTCTCAACAATAACTTCTCTCATCAGCTATTTCGCGTTTTCAAAGTCATTAATTGTCTCATACCCTTTTTTAGATTTCGATTGTATGGCGTAGCGTACCTTATGCAAACAGAATTCTAGGGTTCCTCTATTTTATTATGGAATAAGAAGAATTCTTCCATTCTCTTTTTCTTTGGTTTGGGGAAAACCCAAACTAAAACTTTTCGAGGGAGCGGAATTCCTAGTAAAAAAATCCTGGATCCTTCCACTTAGATGAAAAGGAATTTTTCCAATAGAACCATGGAACCCCCGAGCCGTTGTGGTTGTACCTGTACTGCAGGAATAGGAAAACTCGCTATTCACTTAGTTTATTTTCCATAATAAGATTATGTAGGAGAGATGGCCGAGCGGTTCAAGGCGTAGCATTGGAACTGCTATGTAGACTTTTGTTTACCGAGGGTTCGAATCCCTCTCTTTCCGTTTCTCTTAATTGATCAACGTTAACGATCACAATGTATCAAATCAAATAACAATTTATTCCAGCAATAATACCTTTATTTAATAGAAATTTTTTATAGTAAATTACTGTGGTATGTAAAATACACATAGAGGAAAAAACAAAAAGGAAAAAGGATCCTAGGGTTAATCCATTTATGCTAGTTGAATGGGAAAATACGAATTAAGGGCCTTAGGTCGATTTAGTTCGGGGAAAGGGGAAGGGGAAGAAAATTCTATGAACTTTTCCTTTTTTCGTTAAGTTCAAGTCTGACGAGAGTAATATTCTACAACTAACAACTCATTTATTTTGAGACCGACCCACTTCCTATCTAGGATTTTTTTAACTAGTCCTTTATATTGCAATGTGTCAATCGTCAAATGCTTTGGCAATTTCCCCGGGTCGGATGAAGCAATAGAATTTTGAATCAGACGTTTTGATCTTTGGTTATCCTTCGTAGTAATAATATCTCGGGGTTTGCAACGAAAACTTGGTATATCGACTATACGACCATTAACTAAAATATGTCTATGGTTAACTAATTGCCGGGCCCCAGGAATGGTTGAAGCCATACCCAATCGAAAAAGGATATTATCCAAACGCATTTCAAGTAATTGTAGTAAAACCTGACCTGTTGACCTTTTTGCTTTTCCAGCGATATGTACATATCTAAGTAATTGTCGTTCTGTCAGACCATAATGAAAACGCAATTTCTGTTTTTCTTGAAGACGAATACGATATTGCTCTTTTTTCCCAGAATGGAATTTCTTTTTCAGATTACTTCCGGATTTAGGTGTTTTTCTAGTGAGTCCTGGTAAAGCTCCCAGACGGCGTATTTTTTTTAAACGAGGTCCTCGATAACGGGACATGAAGACTCCTTGTTTATTTTATTGAAATTTCATTTTACACAATTAATTTCATTGTATTTACATTACAGAATACATCAAAATTAAAACTGAATTAAACTAAAGGATAAACAGAGTAAAATCTACTAAAGTACCACAAAAAATGGAATTTCATCAACATCTGGATTTTTTGTATATATATTATTTATTTTATTGTTTTGTATCTAGCAAAATTGTAAGGTAGAACCACATAATAGATCCTGGATTCTCCATTTAATTCGGAGAAAAAGAGAGATTCTTGTTCATGGAACATCGATATAGAAAAAAGCCGACTATCGGATTTGAACCGATGACCCTCGCATTACAAATGCGATGCTCTAACCTCTGAGCTAAGTGGGCTTACATAACAGAAATAGTGTAACAAATAGAAATATGTATAGTATAGGAAATCCGTAAAATGTCAGATCTTAATTATTAATCTTAGCTATTAACTAGTTCGAAATTGGAAGTTCTACTTAGAAAAAAATACTAGAACTTCATAAAGATAAAGTTAACTTGATATGCTTAACTGGAGGATATCCTTAAATAGGAGAAATTTTTGAACTTTCTTTTTATTTCTCTAATTCGCAAATTGATTTTTCTAATAGAATAGAATCTATTCCAATTTCTATATTGAATTTGATTTCAGATATTTTCAATTTGATATGGCTCGGATGAGTAATCTAATACATAGAAAAGAATAATATATATGATGAAAGATATAATAAAGAGAAAATGCGAATTTCTTGGCATTTTCATTCGATCATTATAGATATTTTTTGAGATATTTTGTTTTTTTTGTTATTTCTTAATAATTTAATGATTAATATTTCACTAAGGAGAACATAGAATCATAGCAAATAAAATTGCTAATTCTGATTAGAAAAAAAAAGAATGAATATCAAGCGTTATAGTATGATTTTGAATACTCTAAAAAAGAAAGGCGGGGGGGGGGGTGGGGGAGAGAAAAACTTTGGGATATATTGATTCGGATTGAATTGCAAATACATCAACGATAGAATCAATTCAATTCTGAATTGCAATAAGCAGGGTCTGTCAAATAGAGACGAACTGCTAGACTACGTCGAGTAATGAATTCAACGATTCCAAAAAAAACTAAGAGATGGATGAAATTACACAAGGAATCCAGGTCTCAATCAAAGAAAAGGAAAATGGGGATATGGCGAAATCGGTAGACGCTACGGACTTGATTGTATTGAGCCTTGGTATGGAAACCTGCTAAGTGGTAACTTCCAAATTCAGAGAAACCCTGGAATTAAAAAAGGGCAATCCTGAGCCAAATCCGTGTTTTGAGAAAACAAGTGGTTCTCGAACTAGAATCCAAAGGAAAAGGATAGGTGCAGAGACTCAATGGAAGCTGTTCTAACGAATCGAGTTGATTACGTTGTGTTGGTAGTGGAACTTTCTCTAAATTTAGAGAAAGTAAGGGCTTTATACATCTAATACACACGTATAGATACTGACATAGCAAACGATTAATCACGGAACCCATATCATAATATAGGTTCTTTATTCTTTTTTAGAATGAAATTAGGAATGATTATGAAATAGAAAATTCAGAATTTTTTTAGAATTATTGTGAACCCATTCCAATCGAATATTGAGTAATCAAATCCTTCAATTCATAGTTTTCGAGATCTTTTAAAAAGTGGATTAATCGGACGAGGATAAAGAGAGAGTCCCATTCTACATGTCAATACTGACAACAATGAAATTTCTAGTAAAAGGAAAATCCGTCGACTTTATAAGTTGTGAGGGTTCAAGTCCCTCTATCCCCAAACCCTCTTTTATTCACTAACTATAGTATTTATCCTCTTTTTTTCTTTTTATCAATGGGTTTAAGATTCATTAGCTTTCTCATTCTACTCTTTCACAAAGGAGTGCGAAGAGAACTCAATGGATCTTATGCTGCTATTCATTGAATAGATTTCTTTTTTATTATAGTATCGGCAAGGAATCTCGATTATTAACTCTATTTTTAAGTATTATTAAGTAAGCCATGCACAATGCATAGG